ATATTCAACTCATTTAACTTTCTTACTAGAAAGAAAAGAAATAGGGGAAATTTTATGTCTCACCGAATCACACGTAGAGATATTGATAATACACATAGAGTTAATGGTATTTCATAACTAATTGATTGAGCAGCAGCTCTTAAACCACCTAAAAAGGAATATTTATTATTTGATCCATATCCCGACATAAGAAGTCCAACGGGAGCAAGACTTGAAACAGCGATCCATAAAAAAACACCAATACTAAGATCGGCTAGAATAAGGCGATAACCAAAAGGAATTACTGAATAACTTAGTAAAATGGATATGACTGCTATGGATGGTCCGATACTGAATAAACGAGTATCCCCTCTAGATGGAAAAAGATTCTCTTTGAAAAGTAGTTTTACCCCATCTGCTAGAGCTTGAAGAATTCCCAAGGGGCCGGCGTATTCAGGTCCAATACGTTGTTGTATCCCTGCAGATATTTCTCTTTCTAACCAAACAATTACTAGTACACCTAGTGTGATTCCTAATACAAGAGTCAAAATAGGGACAAGCACCCATATGATCCCATAGACTTCTTTTAAGAATTCCAATCTGGAAAACGAATGGATGGCTTGTAGTTCTGTTGTATTATCAATTATCATTTCAACGATCAACTTCTCCCATAATGATATCTATACTACCTAGTATCGTCATAATATCAGCCAATTTCATTCTTTTAACTAACTGAGGCAGAATTTGCAAGTTGATAAAACCGGGTGGGCGAATTTTCCATCTCCAAGGAAAAACACTCTGATCTCCTATCAGAAAAATTCCCAATTCTCCTTTTGGTGCTTCGACTCTTACATAAAGTTCTTGTTTGGACAATTCAAAAGTTGGAGAAGGTTTTTTACTAATAAATCGATATTCAAAATCATTCCATTCAGCATCTTTTACTCTATCAAAGCGTCGGATTTCTAAATTCTCAAAGGGCCCCCCTGGAATTCCTTCCAGAGCCTGTTGGATAATTTTTATGGATTCTGTCATTTCACTGATTCGTACTAAATAACGAGCTAATGAATCCCCTTCTTTTTGCCATTGAACCTCCCAATCAAATTCGTCGTAACACTCATAATGATCAACTTTACGAAGGTCCCATTGTATTCCGGAAGCTCGTAGCATTGGTCCTGATAAACCCCAATTTAGTGCGTCTTCTCCTCCAATAATGCCTATGCCCTCAACTCGTTCTAAAAAAATAGGATTCCGTGTAATAAGCTTTTGATATTCAGCAACCCCTGTTAAAAAATAATCGCAAAAATCCAAACATTTATCTATCCATCCATGAGGTAGATCAGCAGCTATTCCTCCGATACGAAAATAATTATGCATCATTCGCATACCGGTGGCAGCTTCGAATAGGTCATATATCAATTCTCGTTCTCGAAAAATATAGAAGAAAGGGGTCTGTGCCCCAATATCTGCCATAAAAGGACCAAGCCATAACAAATGAGAAGCTATACGACTCAACTCCAACATAATGGCTCTGATATAGCTAGCCCTTTTAGGTACTTGAATATTGCCTAGTTGTTCGGGTCCATTTACGGTTATTGCTTCTGTGAACATAGTAGCTAAATAATCCCAACGTGTTACATAAGGCAAATATTGTATAATTGTTCGGTTTTCCGCAATTTTCTCCATTCCTCTGTGTAAATAACCCAATATTGGTTCACAGTCAATAACATCTTCACCATCGAGAGTAACGATAAGTCGAAGAACACCATGCATTGATGGGTGGTGAGGACCCATATTGACTATCATGAGGTCTTTTCTTGTAGTTGGTGCAATCATAAGTTTTTTACCGAGTCATTCTTCCATGAATTGCTGAAAGTAAAAAGAAGTTCATCAAAATTGAAACGCATAAGTTCAAATGATATCACTCTTTAAATTAACGAGTTTTTGTCTCTCGAATATCCAACCGATCAATTAATTCTTTATAACGTACTCTATTTTTTTTTGACAAATAAGCCAGTAATCGTTGACGTTTTCCCAAAATTTTTCGCAAACCTCTCTGAGATGAATAGTCTTTTTTGTGCAATTCCAAATGTGAAGTAAGTCTCCTTATCTTAGTGGTGAAACTGAATACTTGAAATTCAACAGACCCTCTGTTTTCTTCATTTTCTTTTTGAGAAATAACCGAAATGAATGAATTTCTTACCATAAAAAAAAGCCTCCTCTCCCTTTTTACAGATATGGATTTTACCGATCAGTAATAATAATGTCATTCATTTTAATGTGGTATATACAATAATATAATTCAAATTTCTTTATGAACTCCTAATTTTATCAATTCAAATGAATCAATCCAATTGAAAATTAGATTTAGATAGGGAGAGAAAAGGATTGGCACATTTTCGTATTCACAAAAGCGAAGAATTTAGACCTAAAATGAAGAGGGTTCTGTTGATTCATTTCTAGATCGAATTGATACATTATTCATTTAGTATTATTTCGAATGAAATGTAAGACAGGACGTGTGATGTGTGTATTTATTTGCTTTCATATATCCTATATAGTAGAGGATATATAGGAAAAATGTACTATCAACGAATTTTCAATCGTGGATACAAATGTATCCTTAACATACTGAAACGACTGCCATTATTGGTATCAAACCAATAGCGATTCATACAAGCTAAATCTTCTAATCGATAATTAGGCCAAAGAAAGAACTTCAATTTCATTAATTGATTTGTCTCTCTATCAAGGTAATTACTGTCACCTAGAACTTGGCTGCTATTCTTTTCGTTGCAAAATACAGGATTTCTATCTACATCATTCCTATTCTTTGAATTGAAACAAATTAGAATTCTTAATTTTTTACGACGCCTAAATGAGAAAATATTTTCAGGAACAAGCAAATCCAAATGATTTTTGTCTCTATTTCTTGTTATTCTTTCATGTGGTGGAATAGATTCATCCAAATTATTCTTAGCAACATATCTTTGCTCTCGGTATCTTTGATTAGTTTGGTGCTTACTCTTATGAACCAACAAAATACCGATGGTTTGATACATAATAAACTGTCCGTCGTTTTTTACAGACAGACGAATGGGTTCGATAATAAATATTCCCCTTTTCATCAATTCTGGAAGAGTTAAATTCTTCTGAATCAGCATTATATCCAAACTCATTTCTCCCCTTTGAATCGAGGATATAGAAATTTTTCTTGGATCTATTAGTCTAAGCAGGAAACAATATACCTTAATATTATTGATTATTCTTTGATTCAAAGTATCGTCCCATCTCAATTGAAAAAGCAAATAACGTTTCAGGAACAAATCTAGTTCTGCTTCCGTGTTACTTTTGTATTGTTTTTTCTTTTTACCTTTTTTCATGTCCGATCTCGCATAATCTTCTTCAATATCTTTTTGTTGGTTTGAAAGAACGGATCCAAGATCCCCTTGGCTTGTGGTTTTTTTTTCTTCTTGATTTCGATTCTTTATTTTTTTATTCGATGGTATCAAAAAACTTCCCTTTTGCTTTTCATTAATCTTTTGATTTTGATTTTCATTTCTATTCAAATTTAAAAGAAGTAATTTGCTTGGTATAAACCAAGATTTCGTTTTATATGTATTATAAAGTAACAAAAATTCTGGGAAGAACCAAAGTTCCAGATTCAATATGGGACGCTTTAGTATTTTTTCATTCATCCCCATCCAATCAAAAAAGACTTTTGGGGAGTTTGGTAAATTCATTTCTGGAATCATAAGATAAAAAATATTTTTTTTATCAATTATTTGATAATTATTAGTAACAATCTGAGTATTTTGATTACTATTGGCATCGATCGTGATCCAGGCCTCAATATCGACTTTTTGTCTAAGATCAAAATTGATAATTTTCCAATCCAAATATTTCCTATCGGGGGTTTTTTCCATATATAGAATATCGCCCTTTCCTAGATAATTATTGATAGGGATACTCCTCAGCATATCAAAAAAAGTGTCTTTATATGTGTTGTAATTATAAGAAATCTCTTGATTCTTATTTCCTTCAAACGGCGATCTAGAAATAAATGAGTCCTTTTTATTTTCAGAATTAATAGATTTATATGATAAAAGATCATATTTATAGTATTTTTGAAAATTATCTTTTTGATTCAATAATGAATAGACTTCCAAAATATTTTCTTTTTTGTAATCAATTAATTGGTCTTTTTCATATAAACTCCATTTGCTGAAATTTTTCCTTTTAACCATACGACGTTGATAAACTCTATTCCGCCATTGTTGTGGTATTAATCTAGACCATCTGATCTGAGATAAATCGTATTGATAATGCCCTCTTAACCAGTTTTTCCATTGATTCATTTCAGAACTCGGAAGTCTGTTATCCCTTAATTTAGAATGAACTATTCCTTGTGTTTCAAAAGAATCCTTTATTTCAGGCTTAAGAAAAAAAGGGATTCCTTGATATTGAAGAAATGATTTCAATTTATACAAGTTAATAACTTGGGTTTGTGATAATTTGTAAAATACATATGCTTGTGATAAGTACGATAAGTCATAAAAAATATGTGAATTTGTCTTACTATTACTAATATTATAAAGTGACTTTTTTATAGTCGAAATAAACTCAAGTGGATTTTGATTTTTTTTATTAATTATTTCTTGACTTGTTTCATTATTGTAAATGGATTTATTCATAATTTTTTTTGTTGATTCAAGAAATAATTTTCTCTTCATTCTGGGAATATTAATGATAGATAAAAATATATTTGTGTGGATTCTTTCAATGAAAAATTTAAAAACAAAAGGTAATTTAGAGATTAATCGAGCATTTCTTCTTTTTAATATTTGCCATTTTTCTAATCTTTTAGCATTATAACTTGTTTTGTTAAGACTAATATTTATTTCTGGAGTTACTTTTTTTTTCTCTTTTGTAATTCTTTCTATTTGATTTCTAATTGTATTTGTTCTATCAGTCAGATCCTTCATTTTTTTTTCTGTCAATGAAGAATTTGTCCAACCTGGAGA